GTGTATCTTTTAGTTTTGTTTACCCCCCTTATGGGGGCCATGGTCTCTGGTTTATTTGGAAGAAAGATAGGAGAGAGGGGGGCGGGAATTTTAACTTCAAGCTGTTTAATTATAAGTTTATCTTGATGTGTTTTGATATTTTATGAAACAACCTTGAGCTCCTCTACGACACATGTAAAATTATGAAGGTGGTTAGACTTTGACCTATTAACTGTCTATTTCGGTTTACAGTTTGATAGTCTTGTCGCGATAATGTTGCTCGTTGTTACAATTATATCCACTTTAGTTCATATTTTTTCTATGGCATATATGCAGGGGGATCCCCATATTCCTCGCTTTATGTCTTACCTGTCTCTCTTTACATTTTTGATGGTTGTATTGGTTACCAGCGATAATTATCCACAGTTATTTATTGGTTGGGAGGGGGTGGGTTTATGTTCTTATTTATTAATAAATTTTTGATTGACTAGGGTAGAGGCCAATAAAGCGGCCATAAAAGCTATGTTAGTTAATCGAGTGGGGGATGTGGGGTTGGTTTTGGCTATGTTTGTACTTTTGGATCGTTTTGGGTCCTTAGATTTTTCTTCTGCTTTTAACATGGTTGTTGTTTCTGCTCCGACTAGTGGTATTACCTTAATTTGTTTGCTATTGTTTGGGGGGGCGGTTGGAAAATCAGCACAGTTGGGGTTGCACACTTGGTTGCCGGACGCTATGGAGGGTTAATGTTGGGCCGCTTTGTTTAAGTAATTAGCTAGGGACGTTGAATCACTATACGCTGGGAAGGCTTGGAATAGTGAAGGTGCATTTTTTAAGTTTTTAACCTTATAGGGGGCTCGGAGAGTCTATCAGCGGGTAACAAAACAGGGGGTTAGTAATTAGATTTAATAGATCGGTTTATTGAGTTTAAAAAGATAAGGTTGGGGCTTTAAAGGGGCGGACCTTTTCTCTCTTAAATTTTTCAATTTACAGAGGGAGTGGTAGGACTTTTGTTTTACAGATCCGGGTTGTTAAAAACCCCCCTCCATTGTTGGAACTTCCGAGACTAAATGTGATTCTACTTTACAAGCCTAAGTTTAGAGAGATATATATAAATTTCGATTATTTTCATGTAGAGGGGGGGGGGAGAGAGTGTTGTTCTTTGTTAAAGGGAATAAGATCCACTCTCTTTTTTTAATAAGACATTGTGGGTTTTATTAGCCCATCTCTTGATTACTTTTAAGTTGGGGGGTAGAGAGGACAAAGGGTAAGTCGTCAGGCTCATCACCTGAAGAAACGGGTTCGACTCCCGTCTCTACGAGCCCTTTGTGGAATGGATTGGGGAGTTTAGGCTTAAATGAAGGGGGGAGGGTAGATAACTAGGATGGGCTAAATTGGACGAACGATTCGAAAAGGCGATGTCAAAGGGGCTTGAGAGCCGCATTTCCACACGGAGACGTAATGAAGAAAACTGGAAAAGGAAACATTTTAGTACCAGAGTGGCACAGAGAAATCAAAACGAGATTCTGCAAGTAGCGGTGAGCGAAAGTGGAATAGTTCAATGGTCTGTTGGGGGCGAGTAAATAGTGGAAGAGAGGTGCTCACATATCTAAGACTAAATGTTAGTTCCATACCGAAAGAGAGAGTACTGTAAAGGAAAGTTTAAAGAGAATTGAAAAAATCTTGAAATCAGTCCTTTAGAGCAGCTGTAATACAGCGTACCTTTCGTATAATGGGTTTATAAGATATAGTTTGGCAAATTTAAGTTAGGACCTAAAAATGTATTGGGAGAAGAGAATGGAGGTAAAGAGAAATCGAGAGTGCTCTCTTTAGTCAAATTGCCCGAAACCAAGTGATCTAACCATGGGCAGTTTTAAGGAACGAACTGGTGGTTGTGGCAAAAACCTCGGATGACCTATGGTTGGGGGGGAAAGACTAATCGAACTTGGAGATAGCTGGTTTTCTGCGAAAACTATTGAAGTAGTGCGTTCACAATTCCGGGGGGGTTTGAGTTAAAAGAGTTTTTATGGTAAAGTATGATCGCTCGAAAGGGGGGGAAAGACCATGAATGTAAAAATCGAAGTGGACAGGCAGACAGTGGGCGAGAAAGTGCATTGTCAAAAGGGGGAGCCCTAATCAGAAGTTAAAGTCATAGATCGATTGGGGCTGTCTCTAAATAGTTAAGTGTAAAAGGAGTCTGGGATTTAAACAATGAGGAGGTAGGCTTGGGGCCAGCCATCTTTGAAAGAGGACGTAGTAGTCCACTTGAGAATTTTTTTTTTCCTTAAAATTATGGTGGCTAAAATAGAACTGAAATTCTGAGGGCGAAGTTTGCTTGGTAGTAGAACGGGCTGTTGGGTGGTTTAGTGAGAGCCCAAGCATCAGAAGAGATAATGTGAACATGAGTAAATAATTGTTGAACTACTTCTCCAGGTTTCCAAGTTTCAACCCTGGGGCTTGGGTAATACAGCCCCTAAGGTGGCGGCCGAGGGTCGCTTCGATGGGAGATAATAATAAACGCACAGAGTGCCAGGAAAGAATTATTAAAAGTTGGTACTGTCGTAAACTAACATAAGTGGGAGATAGTGGAGGGGAAAGTTTTTTTAAGGAACTCGGCAAATTTTTTGGCTTCCATTAGGGAGTTTTTATAACACAAGGCCTCGGCTGTTTACCAAAAACACAGCTCTTTGCTAATATGAAAGTAGAAGTATGAAGGGTGAGACCTGCCCCATGGTTGTATCTAAAGGGGTCGGTAGGGCCGATATTATAAAGACAATTGAATGGCTGCGGTAACTGTGACCGTGAAAATGTAGCGTAATCAATAGTCAATTAATTGTTGGCCGGTATGAATGGTGTCACGAAGGCCTCACTGTCTTAAGAAAATCCCCTGTGAAATTGAATTTGTAGTGAAGATGCTACATTCAAATTGTTAGACGAAAAGTCCCCATGGAACTTTACTGGAGACTTATGTGGTCTATCTGACGAATAGATAGTTTAGATTAGGTGGTGTTAACTGTTGTTAGTAAAATTCACTCTTTTATTTTAAGAGGGCTAACTCTTCTTTTGAATAAAGTTAGAGAAATGAGGTAAGTTAGACAGTTTGGTTGGGGCGATCGCCTTTTAAAAAGTAACGAAGGTGGGCTTAAGATACATATTTAATAGTTGTCGTCTGACTGTGAAGGGGGAGCCCTGAGCAGACACTAAAAAGAGCCTTGTGCGGGTAATGGTGGGTTGCAGTGACCCGTTAATTTAAGGTGAAAGAGTTAACGATAAACAAATAAAAGTTACCCTGGGGATAACAGCGCAATAACGTTTGAGGGGTTTTCTTGATGACGATGTTTGCGACCTCGATGTTGAGTTGCGGCATCCTGGGGTGCAGTCGCTCCCAAGGGTGGGTCTGTTCGTCCATTAAAGCCGTACATGATTTGAGTTAAAAGCGTGGTAACACAGCTTGGTTTCTATCTACAATTTGAAGAAACACTGATATAACTGTTTTCTAGTACGAAAGGATCGAAAAATTAGTGGTTTTCTTATTTTTATAAGTTACGATCAATCTATTGGCTTCGATAATTTTTGAAGGTGCCTTTTTGTTAATCGCTGATCGCCTCTAAAGTGGGAACATTTTATTTAGTTGTTTGAAGTTCTGTAGAGGAGTAGGTTCCTGTCTAATATGGGCGGGGGGTTTTCATGGATATAAAAAACAGTGTATCTTTTAGTTTTGTTTGAGTTCTAGAGTATCTTTAAAACCCATTTATTTATAAGTGGGGGTGTTGGGTTATGTTTGCATCATTGTCGGGTATTTTTGAGAAGGTTAACTTAAAAGTGGTTTGGGGGATCGGGTTCTACTTTGGATCTTTTTAAATGCTCGTGGCAATAGTTTATTTACTTTTAAAAGTATTTATAGTTGTGGTTCCATTGCTTATAGCAGTAGCTTATTTAACTTTAGCTGAACGGAAGGTTTTAGGGTACATGCAGGCTAGAAAGGGGCCAAACGTAGTGGGGGTGGCCGGGTTGGTACAGCCTTTTGCTGATGGCGTGAAATTATTTACCAAAGAGATGGTAATTCCGCACCACACTAATTTGTTTGTATATATAGTGGCTCCGATGCTCTCCTTCACTTTAGCCTTAGTTGTTTGGGGGGTAGTGCCCTATGAGAGGGGGGTTTTAATAAGTGATTTAAAAATAGGGATTTTGTATGTATTGGCCATTTCTTCCATAGGTGTCTATGCTATATTAATGTCCGGGCGGGCCAGTAATTCTAAATATGCTTTTTTGGGGGCGATTCGGGCGGCGGCTCAAATGATTAGTTATGAGGTTTCTATTGGGTTGATAATCATTTCGGTTCTTTTGTGTGTTGGTTCTTTGAGTATTACTGAAATAGTTTTGGCTCAAAATGGTGGCGTTTGGTTTGTTTTGCCGTTATTTCCAGTTACAATAATGTTTTTTGCTTCAGCCTTGGCGGAGACCAACCGGGCCCCCTTTGATTTAACAGAAGGAGAGTCGGAGCTAGTGTCGGGGTATAACGTAAAGTACGCCTCGATGTCTTTTGCTTTATTTTTTCTGGCAGAATATGCTCATATTATATTAATGAGTTGTTTAACAACTATATTATTTTGGGGAGGGTGACTCTCTCCGATTAGATATTTGGGAGGTGGGGCTGGGTGGTTTGGCCTAAAAGTGGCTTTAATAATTTTATTATTTATTTGAGTAAGGGCCTCTTTTCCTAGAATTCGGTATGATCAGCTTATGGCCTTGTTGTGAAAGGCGTATTTACCTCTAAGTTTAGGAATAGTAACTTTTGTGGCTAGTATTCTTTTCGGATTAAATGGCCCCCCTCCTATCTAAGTCTAAAAACTATTCTTTCAAGATAAGGAGGCTTAAGTTTAGAGAAAGATTAGTAAAACAGATCCGTTTTTTATTGGAATTAAGGGGTTTTGGAGGTTGGTCTATAGTGGCCGGAGAAAGTAGTTAGAATATATTTTGAGATTTTAGGTATTACTCTTTTATAGGGGGGTGAAATGCTCTTTATTATGTTTAGTTGGGTGTATCTAAAGCAGATAGAGTCAACCTTTTTTTATGAGTTCTCTAACTTAGGGTGGGCGTGCAGTTCGATCTGGGGGGGGTTTTCCTATGCCATTGCGAAAAGTGAATCCTCTTTTATCTCTAATGAATAGTGTATTGGTGGATTTGCTGTCTCCCTCTAATATAAGTTATTTGTGGAATTTTGGCTCTTTGTTAGGACTGTGTTTAGTTATGCAAATAGTAACCGGGTGTTTTTTGTCAATGCACTATTGTGCGGAGGTCGGTTTGGCTTTTGCCTCGGTGGGACATATTATGCGCGATGTAAACTATGGTTTTTTACTAAGACACTTTCATGCCAATGGGGCTTCTCTGTTTTTTCTGTGCCCCTATATTCATATAGGTAGAAGTTTGTATTATGGGGGCTATACTAAAACTTCAGTTTGGCGAGTTGGTATAATAATATTTGTTTTGACCATGGGTACTGCTTTTATGGGCTATGTGTTACCTTGAGGTCAGATGTCTTTTTGGGCGGCTACGGTTATTACGAACCTATTGTCTGCTTTTCCTTATGTGGGAGCAGATATTGTTCAATGGGTTTGGGGGGGGTTTAGTGTTTCTAGCGCTACGCTCACTCGATTTTTTGGTCTGCATTTTCTATTCCCTTTTCTTTTAGCAATTTTAGTTGGAGTTCATTTAATCTATTTACATGTAGAGGGGTCGAATAGTCCTATCGGAGTTAAGGGCCCGGTGGATGACGTGGTCTTTCATGTTTATTACACATCTAAGGATTGATATGGAATGGTAGTTACGATCGTGTTATTAAGTGTTATTGTGTACCTAGCCCCTAATTTATTAGGTGACCCAGAAAATTTTATTCAAGCCAATTCATTGGTGACTCCAGTTCATATTCAGCCTGAGTGGTATTTTTTATTTGCTTATGCGATCTTACGTTCGATCCCCAATAAATTGGGGGGAGTGGTCTCTATGTTTTTTAGTATATTAATCTTATTTTTTCTTCCATTACTCCATCGGAGTTGATTAAGAGGCTTACCATTTCGCCCCTTTGGGCGCTTGGCCTTTTGATTTTTAGTAGTGGACTTTTTTCTTCTTACTTGGATTGGGTCTCAGGTGGTTGAAGAGCCTTTTATAGTAATTGGGCAATTAGTCTCTTTTTTTTACTTCTCTTATTTTTTTATTTGAGTTCCTTTGTTGGGGGAATTAGAGAATCAACTATTATTTTTTTTGAGGGTGGAAAGTGGTTGTATATAAACCTAAGTTCTGTGTGCCTTTTAATTAATGATGCCCTCTAACTCTTTGGAGTAGTGTTCAGACTTAAGTAAAAACACATATGTGTTTTTTTCTATTGTTTAAATCGTGTATTATAGGTATAGAATTGTAGCTGTGGTATTGTTATTATTGGGGGGTTGGGGGATGGTTTTTAATAGAGGCCATTTTATAATAATGGTAGTCTCTATTGAATTAGTTTGATTAGCAGCTTTTTTTTTGTTTTTAATTAATTCCATAGAAAGAGATCTTTTAATTGAACAAGTCTTTACAATTATGGGTTTAACAATAGCGGCGGCGGAGTCCGCCATAGGGTTAGCCATTATGGTTGCTTATTATCGAATAAGAGGAACAGTACTTCTTAAATCTTTAAGTTCACTTAGGGGTTAAAAGAAAAATTGTTATGGGGGGTTGGCTTGAATAATATTATTTGGGCGGATTTGGTTATTATAGTGAACATAGAATTTTATAGCCTTCTCTTTTTATTAATTTTTAGTGTAGTTTTATCTGCTTTTTTTTCTGGCGCCTCTTATTTTTTAGGGGTGAAACAGCCGGATCGGGAGAAAGTTTCGGCTTATGAGTGTGGGTTTGAGCCCTTTGGAGTTCCCGGGCGCCCTTTTTCGGTGCGATTCTTTTTAGTTGGTATTTTGTTTTTAATTTTTGACTTAGAAATATCTTTTCCTTTCCCTTGGTGTGTAATTTATAATCAAATCGCCCCCCTTGGTTTTTGAATTATGGTAGTATTTTTAGGGATTTTAACTTTAGGTTTGGTTTATGAGTGGATTAAAGGGGGGTTGGAGTGGGAATAGGTGTATTGTTAGTACAAAAGTGTTATCTAAAGATTAGTTCTCCGACCAACTTTTTGGAGCCTTTGCATTTTTGGTTTCCATATGTGTGGCGGTACTCAGGGGTGAAAACGGCATAGTAGTGGGGCCTTTTCACATAAGTAAGTAGGCGGCCCTGGGTTTGCGACTAGTTATGGTTTACTTTAAAAATGAAGTAAGGGGCTTTGTCTGGGATTAACCCGGGGGTTTTCTATTGTATTAAGCGTGTTTCTGTTTACGATTTGGATTGAGATGTGATCTAACACTTTATTCGACTTCGTCGAACAAAAAGGGGGGGCCGAATGGTTTTAGATAGTATTTGGATTATTTAAATTTGTAAGAAAATCCTTTGGTTCTTCTAAATATTGTTATTCGATACCAACAGAACGTGCTTGGGCCGAAATTGTTTGTGTTGAAGAAGAAAAGATTTGGGAGTTCGTGTTGTACCACTATTAAGAGCGGCGATTAGTCAGCTTTTGGTTATGGACATACAATGTTGCTCAGGTTGTTAAAAGTGCGGAGGGACAAAGACGGAGGTAATTTTCATTAATAAATATGCTCTGGTGGGCGGGGGCTTTCAAGAAAATGGAGATGCCGCAATTAGACACTATTACTTATTTGACTCAATATAGGTGAACTTTATTTGTTTTGTTCTTATTGTTTTTCCTGTTGGTGTTTTTTGTTTTACCCACTATTAAAATTAATTGGCTTATAAGAAGATCTATAAGGGGAGGGGGGGCTGTTTTCGAAGGTGGTTTAGCATTAACTAAAGAAGTTGTCTCTGTTTGGGGGCAGTTTTAACTTGTAGTGAAGATGCCGGTTAAATGTCCGGTAGAATTAAGAAAGATATTGGATATTTTAAAAATGAGAGAAAGAGGGATGGGAACCAATTTATATTTAACTCGTTGAGTTTTTTGTACTAATCATAAGGATATCGGCACGTTATATTTAGTGTTTGGGGTTGGGGCTGGTATGATAGGTACGGCTTTTAGTGTGTTAATAAGACTGGAGCTCTCTGCCCCGGGGGCAATGTTAGGGGACGATCATCTTTATAATGTAATTGTTACTGCACATGCTTTTATTATGATTTTTTTCTTGGTTATGCCAGTCATGATAGGGGGGTTTGGAAATTGGTTAGTGCCACTATACATTGGGGCACCCGATATGGCCTTTCCACGACTTAATAATATTAGTTTTTGGCTATTGCCCCCGGCTTTAATATTACTATTAGGCTCTGCCTTTGTTGAACAAGGAGTTGGCACAGGATGAACGGTTTATCCCCCCTTATCTAATATTCAAGCACATTCCGGGGGGGCGGTGGATATGGCTATTTTTAGTCTCCATTTAGCCGGGGCGTCTTCAATATTGGGGGCAATGAATTTTATAACAACGATATTTAATATGAGGGCTCCAGGAGTAACGTTGGATCGGATGCCACTATTTGTGTGGTCTATATTGATTACTGCTTTTTTATTATTATTATCTTTACCAGTATTAGCTGGGGGTATAACTATGCTTTTGACGGATAGAAATTTTAACACTACTTTTTTTGATCCTGCAGGGGGGGGGGACCCTATTTTATTTCAGCATTTGTTTTGGTTTTTTGGACATCCAGAGGTCTATATATTAATATTACCTGGCTTTGGAATGATTTCTCAAATTATACCGGCTTTTGTTGCCAAGAGACAGATTTTTGGGTATTTAGGAATGGTTTATGCAATGCTTTCTATTGGAATATTGGGTTTTATTGTGTGAGCTCATCACATGTTCACGGTTGACTTTAGCCATTGAAAATAGTAATATTTTTGCGCTTTGTCCTGCTATATGCTGAGCCAATCTTTTGGGAATAAGTGTTCGTTTTTCCCCTCTTGTTTTCCAATTTACAGAGGGATCGGTAAGACTCTTGTCTTACAAACTAAGGCAGCAAAAATTTTATCTTCCTGGGGTCAATCAGCAGGAAACTAAACCCCCCTTTGGTGGCTCTTTTTTTTTCTGAGAAAGGGGCGTTTTAGGGTCCTTAGAGACTGCATGTGGGAGATTCGGACTTAATAATAATAAACAGCCTTCAACCTTCCAAGACCTTCAATGGTTGATTGGGTTTGTTGAGGCTGTAGGTTGGGTTTTTGTTCTTAAAAAGGGGGGTTATGGTGTAGGGGGGTTTAATATAACGCTCTCTATTTGGCAGTGTTTGAAGGAGACTCCGACTCTTTATTATATAAAACGTCGATTAGGACATGGACATGTGAGGGTTTTAAAGTCGGATCTGTTAGGGAGATATTCTCTTACAGATAAAACCCATTTCTTTGGTCTTTTCTTTTTATTAGAAGGAAAACCTTGAACTCCTCGTTTTTACGATTTAGAGAGGGCTTGGGGGGCTTTAATATCTCTTGAAAATAAAGGCTCTTTTTGTGACATAGGGAGGACGAGGGGGGCCTTAGAGAGAATTAGGGGGGAGCTGGCTTTTGTTTTGAGCTATCAATTAAAGGGGTTTTCTGTTGATCTCTTTGAAGATTGGTTTGTGGGGTTTGTCGAGGGGGGGGGCCTTTTTATTATTAATTTTAAGTATCGTTTAAAGAGGGGGCCCAAAAAAGAAGTAATTTGGGTTTTGGCCCTGGTACAAAGTGTTAAGGACGGGTTTGTTTTGGAGCAATTCAAAGGCGGATGGGGGGGCACTTTTAGATTTAATAAAAAGGATGGCATTTATATTTGAGAAGGGAGTCAGAGGGGGGTTTTGGTTGGGATAATGGATCTTTTTAAGGGACACTCTTTATGAACTAAAAAAAAAATTGCCTTTACGAAGTGAAGAGGAGTATTGGGGTTGGTTTTAAGAAAGAATATAGGCCTAATTTAAGGGGGTGTATGAAATAAGTAAGTAAAAAATTTTATAGACGAAACAAGGTGTTGGGATTAAGGTACAGTCCAGGCTCGGGGTGCAGCCCCGGGGAGAGGGTGCTTCTATGGTGGCTCCCTCAATATATAAGTGGAATGGACGTGGATACAAGGGCGTATTTTACTGCGGCAACTATGATTATTGCGGTACCAACTGGAATAAAAGTGTTTAGTTGGTTGGCCACTGTTTATGGCGGAACTTTGAGATTAGATACTCCTATGCTTTGGGCCATAGGTTTTGTTTTTTTATTTACGCTAGGGGGTTTGACGGGGGTTGTATTAGCGAATAGTTCTCTAGATGTTGTTTTACACGACACATATTATGTCGTGGCCCATTTTCATTATGTGTTGTCTATGGGGGCGGTTTTTGCTATCTTTGGTGGTTTTTATTATTGAGTGGGGAAATTTACTGGGTATTGTTATAATGAATTTTATGGTAAAGTTCACTTTTGGTTGATATTTGTGGGGATTAACTTGACCTTTTTTCCACAACATTTTTTAGGTTTAACCGGTTTTCCAAGACGATATTCGGATTTTGCAGATAGTTTTGCTGGTTGAAATCTTGTGAGTTCTCTCGGTTCGGCGATCGTTTTGGTAGGGATTGTTTGGTTTCTGTATATTATCTATGATCTCTATATTCGAGAAGAGCCATTTGTGGGCTGAGTTGATAATATGGGGTTGGGTGGGGCTTCTTTAGAATGGGTCCACATTTCTCCTCCTCTCTCTCATACTTATATGGAAAACACTTCTCTTTTAAAATTAGAAAAAAATGAATAGTTTAGGATATTTAACAAATAGCGATTTATTCGCGCTTCATACAGTAATTGGGAGGGAGTGTCTCCGGTCCTTTTAGAGCACAATTCGACATAAAGTGGTTTTGAAGGTGCGGGGCAGTTTTCTGGTAAATATTTAAGAACAGTCTTTTAAAGTTGGGAGTAGTGTTTTTTAAGTTTGTTGGAGGGGGATTTTTTAATGCAAACTATTTTATGTCACCCCTATCATTTAGTCGAGCCCTCTCCCTGGCCATGTTTGGGAGCTGGAGGGGCCTTTTTTATTACTGTGGGTAGTGTTGTGTACTTTCACTATGGTATAGGTCCAGTTATGTATATAGGAGTTTTGGTGGTTGTGATAATTATGTTTGTTTGGTGGCAAGATGTTATTAGAGAGTCTACTTTCCAGGGGTATCACTCTTTGGTGGTTAAACAAGGGATGAGATATGGAATGCTTTTATTTATATTATCTGAAGTTCTTTTCTTTTTTTCTTTTTTTTGGGCTTTTTTTCATAGTAGTTTAGCCCCCGCTGTTGAGCTGGGTGTCGTTTGACCCCCTCAGGGAGTAAATCCACTAAATCCTTTTTCAGTTCCTTTATTAAATACTGCTGTTTTATTAAGCTCTGGTGTTACAGTCACTTGGGCTCACCATGCTATAATTAGTGATAAAGAAAAAGAGGCCATTAGGGGTCTGTCATTTACTATTTTTTGGGGTATTTTGTTTACGGGGCTACAAGCAATTGAGTATTATGAGGCGCCTTTTGCTATCTCGGACTCGGTTTATGGTTCTACTTTTTTTGTGGCAACTGGGTTTCATGGTCTTCATGTTATAATAGGGACCACCTTTTTGACTGTTTGTTTGGTTGGACTAAAATCTAATCAATTTACTTATCGTCAACATGTTGGATTTGAGGCGGCCAGCTGGTATTGGCATTTTGTGGATGTGGTGTGATTATTTTTATATCTTTGTATTTATTGATGGGGTTCATAGCCTTTCTGAAACCGGGGGGTGGGTTTTATTACAAGAGAAAATTGGGTGCAGATGTTAAATAGTTTTTTTTATATCGTCAATATATGCGGAAAGAGAGATACCCCGGAACCTTGACACTTGGGTTTGCAGGACGCGGCGGATCCTGTGATGGAGGAGATAATTTTTTTTCACGATCAGATTATGTTCTTATTGGTTATTATTATTATAGTGGTGTTATGGTTGATCGTTGAGGCTTTAAATGGTAAGTCTTATGATAGAAATTTGATTGACGGGACTCTATTAGAGATAGTCTGGACAATTATTCCGGCTATAATATTGGTTTTTATAGCCTCTCCTTCTTTAAAACTATTATATTTGATGGATGAGGTTGTGGGCCCTGTTTTGACAATTAAAGCAATTGGACACCAATGGTATTGATCTTATGAATATTCAGATTATCAAGAAGAAACGTTGGAGTTTGATTCTTATATGGTTCCAACATCGGATTTAAATAGTGGAGATTTTAGGCTATTAGAAGTAGATTATGGATTGATTGTTCCTATCAACACGCATGTCAGAATCTTGGTAACTGCTGCGGATGTCTTACATTCGTTCGCTGTCCCTGCACTGGGTTTAAAAATAGATGCGGTTCCGGGTCGATTAAATCAAGCGGGGCTCTTTGTTAAAAGACCGGGATTGTTTTATGGTCAATGTTCGGAACTTTGTGGGGCAAATCATTCTTTTATGCCCATAGTAATAGAGGCAGTTTCTTTAGACAGATATATCAATTGGATATTATCTTTGTCTCAAGACAAGGCAGGCTTTTAACGGGTTTTAGTGGAACTTGGGGCGCGTCCGGCCAGATATTTCGAATATACTAGGGCCCTTATTAATGGGTTTTGAACGGCTCCGGAGCTGTCTATTTGGCACGATGTCGGGCCTGCCTAAAGACGCGGGTGTTTCTTGATGTATTTGTTTGAAGAGAGGTAGCGGCTGGGCTCACACTCCTGGATTTAATTTAATTTTGTGGGTGGAGTGAATAATAAGCGCTTTTACATTGGGAGCGGCGATTGTCAGCATAAATGGTTTTATTTTAAAACCTTCGGTTTTTATACTATTGATTATAGGCGGAGTGGGGGTGGGCCTTTCTTTTTTCTTTGAGTTTTTGTGGAATTTCTTATATGTAGGGGGGTATGGTGAGTTATGGATTATAAATAGTTGGACCGAGATGGCTAAATTAATTATTATTATAGGTTCTGTTGCTGTTTTATTGATGGTGGACCCGGGAAAGCTAGTCTTTCTGAAGTTTTCTTTTTTTCAAACAAATGGCCACTTACCTGTTTTAATTTTAATGGTAGCATTTGGGAGTCTTTGTCTAGTTTCTTCTAGTAATTGACTTTCTGTTTTTTTGGCCATTGAACTATCCACTCTTTCCCTCTTTATATTAGCTGCTCAAGGGGGGGGGTCTGGACATAGTGCGGAGGCTGGTTTGAAATATTTTGTATTAGGTGCACTTTCCTCCGGTTTATTTTTATTTGGGTGTGCTCTATTGTGTGGGTTAACGGGGGGGGTTCATATATCATATATAAATTTAGTACTTAATTCAGGGTGTTCTCTCTCCGAGGCCCGGGTTCCTATAGGAATCTTATTAATAGTGGTGGCTCTCCTATTTAAACTGTCTGTCGCCCCTTTTCATATGTGGGCGCCCGATGTGTATGATGGGGCACCTACAATTACGACCGCCCTGTTGACCATAGTACCTAAAGTTGGCGTCTTTTCTATTTTGGTGTCTATTGGGCCGGCTGTAAATATTTTGTTAGTTGGGACTATTTTTTCGCTGCTTGTAGGGGTGCTCGGTGCTTTAAATCAAACCAAGGTTAAACGGTTGTTGGCTTACAGTGGTGTTGGACATATGGGGTTTGTACTTTGGGGGATAGGGATTGGGTCGTTTGAGAGCATTCAGGCTAGTTTAGTGTATATGTTTTTGTATGTAACAATGTCTATTTGTGTTTTTACTATAATATTGGCTTTAGGTACTGTAAAGAGTTTAATTGTAGAGTTTAGTGGGCTTTCGAGGAGATTACCTATTTTGGCTTTAACCTTGGCTTTGACTTTTCTTTCGATTGCTGGAATTCCCCCTTTAGTGGGGTTTTTAGGTAAGTGGTTGGTTCTACTATCTGGTGTGGTTTATCAGTATTATTTAATCTTTATTTTGGCTGTGGTTTGTTCTGTAGTGGCGGGTGTTTATTATGTTAGAATAGTCAAAATTATTTATTTTCAGGCCAGCTATTCTCTTTTAATTAGTTCAAAAACGCTTAAAAAAGAAAATAGAATAAATTTAAGAAAAGCTTTGTTAATTGGTGTTGGTTCGTATATTATTGGATTTACAATGCCCTCTCCTAATTTATGGTTACAATTGGCTCATTGGGCGGTAGGGGGGTTGTTTTAATGGAGAGCGGTGTAATTACTTTTTTTGCTTTTTAAAATAGTTTCTTAAATAGAGGGGGGTTTTAATGGCTTTTGTTCTTATTTGTTAGATATTAGTAGGTATACTTAGCCCCAGCTTTTTATTGTTTAGTGGGGTTCTGTTTAAATATTTTTAAAAATCCTTTGGTTTTGGGGAACTAGGAATATACGTGTCTTTCTTATACATGCTAGTGGATGACGGTTAAAGAGGGGACAAAACGTGCGAACAGGTGAGGAAACCCGAGAGCTAAGTTTTGGGGCGGGGCTGGAGTCGTATTAGGTCGAAGGTGGTATAAAAGACCACCTTGCCCAGGATGCGTGGCTTTAAACTGGAAGCCATCTTTTCACTGAAGCAAAGGGAGGGCTCAAAAAGGGGGCGGAAAGCTCCTGAGGCAGCAGTATATAACTTTATGCAATGTACGAAAGTGCGACATAGAAGGGGCGTATTACTTAATCTGTCTAATTAAGTGCCAGCAGACGCGGTGAAACTTAAGGATTAGTATTATAGGAAAAAGCGTAAAGGGTGTGAGGGGCTTATCCCGACAAGAGGGTAAATGGAATTTTTCTGTAGGGGTAGAATGTGAAGATAGAAAAAAGAACTCTAAACGCGAAGGCAATTTATCTCATGGGAGGTACGCCAACTGCTCCGTTGTTACACGAAAATATGGGGAGCAAACAGGATTAGAGACCCTGGTAGTCTATATTGTAAATAATGAAGAAGATGTGAGGCAATCCTAAAAGGCAATAAATTTTTCGCTTGAGTAGTATGATCGCAAGATTTAAATTCAAAAAACTTGGCTGTTCACTGCTATAATCAAGGAGCGTGTCGTTTAATTCGATAGTCCGCGAGAAACCTTACCCAAACTTGAATTCGCCCATTTAACAGGTATTGCATGGCCGTCGTCAATTTGTGTATTAAATGTAAAACGGATTCAACCCAGTGGTTGGCACCCCATCGTCTTCGGAGCGTTGTCATTATTGGATGAAGTCAGGTCTTATTGTCCTAATGTTTGGGGATTAGATGCGCTACATTTTCTTATACAATGGGAGATTTTGAAGGTGGAACCCTAAAGTAAGAGTTCGGGAGGTGGCTGGAAGATAGCTGAAAGTTGTATTTGATAGTAATTAGAAAGTAGAGCGTTCTGGTGAAATTGACGCAGTATTAGTACAAATAGCCCGTCGTCTTGGTCAAGAAGGGTTACTCAAATGCCCCCTGTTGTTGGGGTGTAGTGTTACTTTGAGATGGAGTAAGTCGTAACATAGTAAGGGTGGGGGAACTGGCTCTTGAGAATGCTCTTATTATGAGTGTTTTGGCGAAGAAAGAGAAGATGGGTCCCAATATTATTTATTTCCTTCATTTAAATGATTTTTTGTTAAGTATCGACGTATGTGCTTTATGCATTAAACCCAGCAGAGCTTGGGATGGGTATTTATATTTTGCAAGATTCTTCTATTTTACAAATAAAGGAAGCTTTTCCTATTGGTTTTAATATGGCGCAAAGGGCTTTTAATGCTGCCCTTCATAATGCAATGCTTTCAGATGAGTTTTTTTATAGGTCTCATCTAAATTATATTGAGGGAATGAATCACTTAAGACAGGCATCTTGTGAAATGTATGAGGGTTTGGATCTTTTTAGAATGTGTCGGTTTTTAGAGTCCTTTAGAAGCTCTAATCTGAGTCCTACCCAGGACCAAGAGTTATGCGACCTTTTACAAAGGGGTTTTGAAGGGGTATTTAGGCAGCTAGACGAGGCTAGTATTAGTCTGGCTATGGCACAAGAGCCGCTAAGCAGGGCCTTTTTGGAGGAGAATCTGGCAGAAGAGGGGGTAAGGGCTTTTCATTTTAATCTTTCTACGGCACTAGAGGTGCTATCGTACTAGAGGCGCTGAGAGCTTCCAGATAATAATTATACCCTCGGGGCTAGAGTTATTAAGAGCTTCACATATCCACTCTGTCTCGGGGGACCCCCCATATTAATTATACCGAGGAATTAGAGTTGGGAAGATTTCCGCCTATTGGCTAGTTTAATTTTAACTGAGTTATGTTTGTTGTTTTGTTTGAAAAATGGTCTAAATCTGGTTTTTTTTTTACTTTTTATGGGGGTGGCTTCTGTGATGGGAATACCTCGAGAAGAGGGGGAGCAATTAAAAAGAGTGGCCCTAGAGTGGGGACTAGCTATTTTGGTTTGCACTTTAGTTTTGTGAAGCGTTTTTGATGCGGAGGGCCAATTTCAAATTATCAATCAAATAGAGTGAATTCTCTCCCCAATCTTAAATTTTCAATGGGGTCTGGTTATTTTAGCTTTAGACGGAGTCTCCTTATTTTTTTTTATTTTGACTGCGTTATTGATACCAATTTGTATCTTAATTAGTTGAAAGTCAATTAAATATTTGTTTAAAGAGTTTTTATTGTGTTTATTATTTTTAGAGGCTCTATTAATTGGAGTGTTTTTAGTACTTGATTTACTTTTATTCTATATTTTGTTTGAGGGAATATTAATTCCCATGTTCCTTTTGATTGGTGTTTGAGGTTCAAGAGAAGAAAAGGTGCGTGCTTCTTATTATTTTTTTTTTTATACTTTCGCTGGGTCAGCGTTTATGCTTTTTGGCGTATTTCAATTATATAGAAACACAGGAACAACCGATTATCAAATATTATTAAATATCCAACTCCCTTTTTGTGCTCAAAAATGAATATTGGTAGGGGTTTTTTTTAGTTTGGCGGTTAAAATCCCGCAAATACCCTTTCATATTTGATTACCCCAAGCTCATGTGGAGGCCCCAGTTTCTGGTTCGGTAATATTGGCGGGAATATTGTTAAAGTTAGGGGGCTATGGGTTCTTGCGGTTTTCTTGGGCGATTTTACCAGCAGCCTCGGAATATCTGGCTCCTCTAATAGTCATGCTAGGTGTAGTTGCTATTATTTATGGAAGCCTAATTACTTGTCGGCAAGTGGATTTTAAGCGGCTTATTGCTTATTCTTCCGTAGCACACATGGGGTTGGTGCCTTTAGGTTTATTTTCTCATACAATAGAGGGGTTGGTGGCGGCGGTCTTTATGATGTTGGCCCATGGTTTTGTTAGTTCGGCTCTTTTTATTGCTATTACTTATTTGTATGAACGTCACCATACTCGTCTTATTAAATATTATCGGGGGGTGACTCTTACAATGCCAATTTTTGTTACTATAATGATGATTTTGTCATTAACTAATATGGGAATTCCCTTAAGTTGTAATTTTGTTGGAGAACTTTTTTCATTGTTAGCTGCTGTTGAATATAATTTGGGGCTTGGGGTTTTAGTTACTTCAGGTATGGTTTGGTCGGCGGCGTATTCTCTTTATTTATATAATCGAATTAGTTTTGGGGGTGGTTCCAATTATCTTCTTTTTACTAGAGATTTAAATCGGGGTGAGCTTTTAGCCGTTTCCCCTTTAGTAATAGGAATTGGGGGGGGGGGAATAATACCTTCAATAATTATAGATCCCGTAAAAAATGCGATAGTATTTAGCCCGGGGGGGGTGTAGTTGTTTAGTGTTGGTTGGACTGATTGGGGTGGGCTTTCATGTGTTAGCGTTTGTAATTGTGGGCTCTGGGATAATGGTGATATCAACCCTTAGCCCAGTTCATTCTATTTTTTGGTTGATTGTTGTTTTTGTGGGCTCTGCCGCCCTTTTTCTTTTATTAGGGGTAGACTTTGTTGCTTTAATGTTTTTAATAATCTATGTGGGGGCTATTGCTATTTTGTTTTTGTTTGTAATTATGCTGTTGAATTTAACCGATTTCCTGCCGGCTTTTCGATGGGGGGGGGGAGAGGCCGATATGACAAATTATGCCCCTATTGGTTTAACAATTGGAACTTTTTTTTTTTCGGAAGTGGCTTCAAGCTGATTAATAGTGGGGGGCCCCTATGCTCATCGAACCTCTTTTTGGGGGGAGAGGGGGGGGGCTTGAGATTTGGCGTCTTCTTGGTTTTTAATGAAGTACCATAATATTGAAGCGCTTGGACGTATCTTATATATAGCTTGTTATTATTTATTTATTTTAGCTAGTCTTATACTATTGGTGGCAATGATAGGGGGGATAGTATTAACTCAAGAAGTTGGGGCAGAAGTAGGGCCTCTGGCGAAGAAACAAGAGATTTTTCTTCAGACTAGTCGTGCTTATGACAAATTGAGTTAGGGGCCCGGGTAGTTTTTAAAAAATTTTCTATAAATAGCACGGTGTGCAATAAAAGTTTTATATATACAGGGGCCAGGATACGAAAAATAATTAAATTGTCTTTTTGACATGGGAGTTGTGCTTCAGTCCGAAGATTGCTCTTTCCAGATAGAATATAAATGAGTGGCGCTTATTTTGATCAATTTAAAGTAGTGGGTCTGATCGTTTTGACGAATTCATCAATGATGATGATAATTGCAGCGATTGTCGTTTTATTATTGTTTAGAGGAGCTCAATTAATCCCGGATAGATGGCAATCTATTATTGAATCCATCTATGCCCATTTTCATGGTGTCGTAAAAGATAACTTAGGGTCGGAGGGATTAAAGTATTTTGCCTTTATTATTTCTCTTTTTTTTTTCATAGTGTTTTTGAATATGTTAGGCTTATTTCCTTATGTCTTTACTCCTACAGTTCATATAGTAGTTACATTGGGCCTATCATTTTCAATAATAATAGGTGTGACTTTAGCCGGGCTTTGGGGGTTTGAATGGGATTTTTTTAGTATATTAATGCCGGGCGGTGCTCCTTTGGGTCTGGCGCCCCTTTTAGTATTAATAGAAACGGTAAGTTATATGTCTAGAGCTATTTCCTTAGGAGTTCGTCTGGCAGCTAATTTGTCGGCTGGGCATCTATTATTTGCTATTTTAGCTGGATTTGGTTTTAATTTGTTAATGGTTAATGGGCTTGTAGGCTTTTTTCCTTTATTAATAATGGTTTTTATAACATTATTAGAAGTGGCGGTTGCAGTAATTCAGGCGTATGTATTTTGTTTATTAACTACTATTTATTTGGCGGACACAATCGTATTACATTAATTGAGAAGGGGTTGCTCTTTAGTGGGGAGTCTGGTTTATAGATTGTTAGATGAAAAAATTTGCTCTTATACTTTATCAAACAAATAGAGTGTGTTGGGGCGCCTCGCTCTATTAAAAGTAAATAAGTTGTAAAGTAGAAGATAGAGTCCTGTCTATTATGAGAGTAGTAGTGGGCTGAAGTGGGCCTTCAGTTAATTTTAACACCAACTCCGGTCTCTGCCCTGATTCATGCGGCCACTATGGTAACGGCGGGTGTTTTTTTATTAATTAGATCTTCTCCCTTTTTAGAGCAAGCCCCGCTGGCTCTAATGGTTGTAACAATTATTGGGTCTCTAACAGTGTTTATGGCAGCTACAGTTGGAATGGTTCAAAATGATTTAAAAAAAGTGGTCGCTTATTCGACTTGTAGTCAATTGGGGTATATGGTGGTGGCTTGTGGGATCTCCCATTACTCCATAGGCCTATTTCATTTAATGAATCATGCTTTTTTTAAGGCTCTATTGTTCTTAAGTGCTGGGTCTGTAATTCATGCTTTGTCTGACGAACAAGATCTAAGGAAGATGGGGGGGTTGGTAGGGCCCATCCCCCTTACTTATATAATGGTAGTTCTTGGCTCTTTGTCTTTAATGGGGTTTCCTTATTTAACAGGGTTTTATTCTAAAGATTTAATTTTAGAGTTGGCCCACGATCAATATTATTTAACTTTTGCTTATTGATTGGGGGCCTTTTCTGCCTTATTAACCGCCCTCTATTCGACTCGATTGGTTTATTTAGCTTTTTTATCTAATACCAACTCTAGAAAGGAGGTTTTTATGCGTGTTCATGAGGGCTCTTGAAGTTTAGTTTTCCCTCTAGTTTTGTTAGCTTTAGGGAGTCTTTTTGTGGGTTATTTGGCTAAAGAGGCGATTTGATCTTTTCAAATAACAATCTCCCCTATTGTTCCCAGCTCTATTAAATTAATGCCGGTCTTTCTTAGTTTGGGGGGGATTACATTTGTTATTGCGCTTTATTATTATTTGGCACATCTTTTTAGGACACCCCCTTCGTCTATTGGTCGAATAAGTTATACTTTTTTATGCTCTGCTTGGCAGTTCAATTATATTTTAAATCATTTTTTGGTGGAGAGGGTGTGAGTGGGGGGTCATTTAATTTCGCATCGGACCATCGATAAAGGCACATTAGAGTTGGTGGGCCCCAAGGGGGTGTCTTACTTTTTAATTAAATTAACGCAAGGTCTTAGTAATTTTCAATCGGGTTTGGTTTTTAACTATGCTTTAGTTATATTGATTGGTCTTGTCCCTTTTATTTGGGGAGTTGTCTAACTCTCTTATTAATGTTTTTATCGCATCCAAGGAGGGGGCTTTTTTTAAAACATAGGTAGGCGGGGGTTGTAAGGTGAAAGCCAATTGAGGGGGTTAGGTTAAAGTAGACTGTTAGCCTTCAAAGCTAAAGATGTGGGTGCAAGTCCCACCCCCCCTGATCGGGATTTAATAAAAAAAAGAGGAAATAACACATGATGAATTGAGTCTAGGTTGTAAATAATGGGTTTGTGGGGGGAAAAGAGAGTTTTTCATAAATAAAAAAAATA